AGAAAATCTATAAAATGATTGGATAATTGATTTATATGAATCCTATTCGGTTGAGACCAAAAAAAAAAATGACATTCCCATAAATTTACAAGGTAATATTTCCATTTCTTCATCAGAAGAGGAGTTCCTTTTGAAGACAGAATTGATTTTCCTTGATATCTGAAATAATGGATGAAAATATCCTTGAACAACCAAAGGATGGTATGAAAATCATTACGAAAAACCACTAAAAAATGTTCTATTTTTCCAAAAAAATGTGTTCGATCAAGAAAAGCTCTAGAGGATGTTGATCGTAAATGAGAAGATTGTTTACGCAGAAAAACGAATATGGATTCCGACTCATATACATGAAAATTATATAGGAACAGAAAAAATCTTCGATTCTCTTTTGAAAAAAAGAAATTCATTTGATTTTTTTGAGTAATAAGAATATTCCAATGATGATACTCGTAGAGAAAGAGTCTCAATAAGTGCAAAAAGGGGACATCTTGTATCCAACAACGAAGGATTTGAACCAATAGTTCCAGATGGATAGGATGGGGTATTAGGATATCTAATACATGATTTAAATGTGATAATTTATCCTCTAAAAAAGGAAATATGGAATGAATTGATCGTAAATTAATAGATTTGACTATTTCTTTTTTACCTTCTAGGGAAGATACTAATCGCAGTGAGAATGGAATTTCCACAATGACTGCAAACCCCTCTGATATCATTTGAGAATCAAAAATTTTATTATACCCAACTAATTGATTTTGATTCGAATCATTAGCCAAAAAAATCAAATGCTTCTGTTGATACATTTGAGTAATTAAACGTTTAACAATTAGTAAACTATATTTATTGGCATAACCTAAATTTTCCATAGGCTCATAAGGAATCGATTTATTTAACCCATGATCATGAGCAAGTGCATAAATGTATTCCTGAAAGAGAAGTGGATATAGGAAGTCTCGTTCTCGAGATCTATTTATCTTTAAATATCCTTGTAATTCCTCCATTTTAAATTAGATTTGAACCAAAGATGGGGATTTCTTGGGCCATCAAATGATACGAAACATAGTACGATACAGCCAAAACAAGGTATCCGGGCATATAGTAAAAAAAAAAAATGGATACCTTGGAGATGATTAATCAACGGATTCTCTCTTTTTCCATCCAATTGGGTTTTGTTCGTTATAACAATACCGAGATAGTTAGAAATCCTTTATTTTTGCAACCCGATCGCTCTTTTGACTTTAAGAATAAATTTTGTTTCTCAATATACTGTTTCTTCTACACATCCGTCTCCACTCAAGGATATAGTTAATAGTTAGGATTCATAAAAAAAGTGGAGAATCCACTTTTAAGGTTATGAAATAACCTTTTCCCGCACCAGGGACTAATATATTTCTAACGTATAATTAGATCGGGTAATTATTCGAATTAAGAACAGAAGCTCGTTGCTTTTTTTGTTTCCCTATAATTTGAGCTTTTCGGCTCTATCCATTTATTCACTCGATCCAAGCATGAATTGGTTTTTTTGTACCGCTCTAAGAATTAAAACTCTAAGAATACAAACAAGATTTTGTACCGATCCCGTAAGGATTAAGTACTCTTATCTTAGAGTTATTCGTTTATACGACATGCTGTTTTTTCCATTCATTCCCTCTCAGGATCAGTCGTGGTCTTACAAACTCTACCAATGGTATGGACGAATCCGTTGCTTCATCCAAATGTGTAAAAAATTCTAGCCGCACTTAAAAGCCGAGTACTCTACCGTTGAGTTAGCAACCCAAAAATTTCATTATGACGTGTAGATACGATCGGAAAAAAAGGAAAAATAGATTTTTCCTTTTTTTATTCAGAAGAGACTTCTTGTGTTGTGTCAATCGAATCCACAGAACCCATCACTTACATGAAGTTAAGTAAAAAAGAAAAACTTATAGGTCGTGGATAATATAGATCTATTTATCCATGATCAATTATATTTGATCAATACACTATTGTCAATATGAGCGTCGAGAAAAGAAATTCAAAGAATCCCATAATAAGGACTTTTGTTGGATTGGCACTTCATAGATAACCTACATAGAGAATATAAAGAGAATAAAAAAAAGTGTAAATGTAGAAAAGAAATAAGGAAGAATAAAATCTCGAGTTTATTCAATATTCATAAAGGTACATTTATAATTATATTATCCCATATGATCTCATATTACTTTACTATATTTATATATATATATATTAGATTATATATTAGATATATAAAATCAATATGAATAGAACAAAAAAATGGGGAAAGGAGGAGGGGAATAGTGAAGAAAAAATGACACAAAGCTAGTCTAGGGGCACCCCTTCTTTCTTTTTAATTTTTTGTAATTAACGCGAAGTTCCTTAAGTATCTCTGGCTTCTTTGAAATATAATGAACGGTTCCCGTAGGTTGAGCTCCCTTTTCAAGTAAATATAGAATAGCGAGAACGTTTAAATAAGTTTGATTCTTTATTGGATATTGGATCGTAAAAACCCACTTTCCGAAGATCTCTTCCTTCTCTTCGGGATCGAACATCAATTGCAACGATTCGATAGATAGCTCATTGGGATAGATATAGATGAACAATTCCTCCCTTAGAAACGTATAGGAGGCTTTTTCCTCGTACGGCTTGAGAAAGAATGATTCAAATTAAAAATTTGACTCTACTTATAGTATATATTTATATATATATAGTCATAGTATATATAGTAGCAAATAGATCCATAAAATCATCAAACCAATTCAATTAAACTATGACAATGATTTTAGTCGTTTTTTATTCTTCCTTCCCGAAAAAACCGAAAAGAAAAAATAATTCGTATTTATAACTCAAGTTGGACAATTCTCAAAGAGTTCAAAGGAAAAAAACCCTGATGGCATTTCATTTATTGAGCTGTCTCTAACCAATTTTTTTGTCTCGTTTAGAATCAAAATTTTTAATTACTTATTCTGCTTCTGCTCAAATTGTGGAGACAATTGAAAATGGCGTTTTCTTCTTCCGGGATCGTTTATCTTTGTTTTGAATCATTGGGTTTAGACATTACTTGATCCTTAATCGTTTCAAAAAAGGCCTTTTGTGATTTATTGACTATCGAAGAATCATATGAACGATTGATTCCCGTGCGATACACTTTTGATCGAAATAGTTTTTCCAATTTCAACAAAAGTTTCAAATCCAAAAGGGGATTTTGTTAGAATTGAATCTTTTCAATTTCTATATCGAAGATATGCTTACGAAGTTGTTCCGACTTATTGATTAAGGAAACACAAATCATCATAAACATAATATATATTTATTGATATTGATAAACATAATATATATTTATTTTATTGAATTTATTTTCCAATTGAATCATCAATGATTTCACCCAGCTACATAAAAAAAAAACAAAGAATAAAATGATAACAAAGTAATGGATGTAATAAAGTAAAGTCAATAGAATGTATAAAACAACCCTCTGATACAATCGTTATATTGATTTACAATTCTAAATTAGAACCCAATGCGAAATCAAAAAAACTAGGTAAAAAAAAAATACATCTGTTACATATTGAACTTTCTTTTTTGTTAATTTGTTAATAAGATCCGGAAGACAGACATCCATATTAAAATTTATACCACCCATTGCGGATTAACTCCCATCTACTGACAAATTTTATGGGTCTCATGAGTCCTAAATAAAAAAGGAAGGTCCTCTTACGGTATGCTGGACAATCTTGTATAAGTGAAAAGACAAACAGTATAAGTGAAAAGACAAACAGATACATATTTTTTTTTTACCCAAAACAAACTTGTTTTGGGAGTCTTAATCCCAGCAATTAAATTAGTACCAAAGCCCCCTACCTACTGTTTAGAATTCAGCATCAAGATAGAATTAGTACCCTATTTTCTTTAGAGATAAGAATATAAAAGAAATATTTCTTTAGAGATAAGAATATAAAAGAAATAAGGAATATGGGGCTTTCACATTTCGATTCAGAATGCAGGATTGATAATTCAAAATAAAATAAATAGATATAGGACGTAAAGTTTTTCTAAGTAACTAACTTCAATATGAAGTTGAGCAAGACATGCCACTGAACATCCTATTTTATTTTTTTTTTATTAGAAATTCTACATTGATCCATATTCCTATCCTATCCAGGATCACAAATAGATTCTGTATGTCATCGGTACTCGGATTTGGTTTGTGAGAAAGAAAGTCAAAGATATGATTCTTTTCTGAGTCATTATAATTATAATATAAATCATAAACAAGGAACTAGAACTATTAAATAAATAAACATTACACTCTTAAACTAAAGAGAAGATTTTTAAAAGAACAAAAAAATCTTTATGAATTGGACGGCTCTGGGACGGAAGGATTCGAACCTCCGAGTCGCGGGACCAAAACCCGTTGCCTTACCACTTGGCCACGCCCCATTGAAATTTCTATTCAACACTAATAAACACTAATATAGGTATTGGTTGTTCGTCAATTCCCGCCCAAATATCCATGGAATCCATTAGATTGTTACTAAGATTTGACACGTGTAGTTGTAAAATAAAACTGAATTTATTGATCATTACATAGAATTCAATTAAGATATTGTATGAAAATATGATTCCTTCTATTTTCGTTTGAGAATAGAAGGATTTTTGATTGGGTTAGTCAAAGAAAAAGAAGGATTTTTTGGTCTATTTGAACTTTCTTCATTTTTACCTTATATCGATAACTCAATCAAAATACAATTATCTCCAAGAATAAAACATTTGTTATGCTTAATATCTTTAGTTTGATCTGTATCTATCTTAATTCTATACTTCATTCGAGTCATTTTTTCTTTGCCAAATTGCCCGAGGCTTATGCTTTTTTCAATCCAATCGTAGATGTTATGCCAGTCATACCTTTGTTCTTTTTTCTCTTAGCCTTTGTTTGGCAAGCTGCTGTCAGTTTTCGATAAAATCTTTAATACTGTCCTACAAACAAAACATTCAAGATTTTTTCAATAAAAAAAAAGATTCTAACAATCAATTGATAAGATCAGATAAGTCTTACATTGTGAACCCTCAATTCAAACATGGAAATTCTTGGATAAGCGCGATGAATCTAGATCACCTCACTTCCTCATTCTAACCTTCTACTTCCAGTGAACAAGGACCCTATACTATATAGGTATAGATAGGTATAGGGTCCCCACAATAAAAAACTAATTGAATTGTGTTGTGCGCATAAAAGATAATTTTAATACCGAAAGAGTCTTCTTGTCTTAGTTCTTAGTCTTATTACAAATAAATTTATGAAACTTCCTTTCTTTTAGAGAAACCACTTTATTTCTTGGTTTGGTGTCAAAATGGAATATGTGGTATAAAAATGGATAATCTATTCCCTTTTTACCAAAAATGATCTTATCTTGGAGATTTTGTAATGCTTACTCTCAAACTCTTCGTTTACACAGTGGTGATATTCTTTGTTTCTCTCTTCATCTTCGGATTCCTATCTAATGATCCGGGACGTAATCCTGGACGTGAGGAATAAAAAAATAAGGGATTTTTTCTTGCTTTATTTCTGAATTTTATTATGATTTTATCTATTCTAGATATCTAACTATGCTATGATAAAAAAGTGCTCGAGATTTTATTTCGAATTTGAAATAAAATCTCAAGTCATCAGAATAAAGATAAACGGAAAGAGAGGGATTCGAACCCTCGGTACGAATAACTCATACAACGGATTAGCAATCCGACGCTTTAGTCCACTCAGCCATCTCTCCCAATTAAACAAAGGATAATTACTATGTTACACATGAAGTAAAGAAATACACATGAAGTAAAGAAAAAATCTTTCTTTTTCTTTCTTTATTCTAGACTATAGAATCAATTATAGATACCACTACAAAAGATACAAATTTTTAAAGTTTTTCAGCAATTAAATTACATTTAGATAACGGGAATACCCGCAAAAAATAAAGTAAATTAAATAAAGAATACCCTTTTTTTTTTTCGATTTCGTATGAAAGCTTCTTTTATTCCCCGGCCTGGATAGGTACTGACCAGGCCGTTTATTGTTTTGTTCCAATGAATCATACATGAAATTATTCATCTGATTTGAAAACAAAAATACATTGCATCAACAACAATATAGGTGTTTTTTTTATTCCTATGATATAGGCGATATAGGATAATAAGTGCCATTTCTTATTATTCATGTTATTTTCCAACTTTTCTTTATCTCGATTTAGAATTTAAAAAAGAATAAAATAGAGCTGTGGATTCTTACACAATTTCTTTTTATGTTCTGACTTCAATGGTTCTTTCGGACCACACCTGTCACTAAATAACTCACCCAAGATAGAACTTGTTATTTCAATAGGCTTTCCTTTGCCTATCTCATCAAGTTCTCCCCGAAAAAAACGTCAACATTCTAATTTCATTATTTTGTTCCGATCCTATCTTGATTACGTACGATGATCTTGTTCGACAAATGATCCATTCATATACAATAATCACATTGTAGCGGGTATAGTTTAGTGGTAAAAGTGTGATTCGTTCTATTAACAACTGAAATAGTTAAGGGGTCTTTCGGTTTTATTCATATTCCGTTCCGATTAAAAACTTTATTTCTTAGAAAGGATTTCATCCTTTACCTCTCAATAAACGATTTGAGGAAGAATATACATTCTCGTGATTTGTATCCAAAGGTCAATTATAAATATTATAAATTCCCAAAATTGGATTATGGAATCGCGAAGCATAATTTTTTTTTGAATTGGATAAAGACTTCCAATTGAATGAGTATGAGTAAAGAATCCATGGAGGGAGATACACAAAGTATTTTTCTAATCGTAACTAGATCTTCAATTTTTTTTAGAGGGGAGATTGGAGCAAAATAGCTATAAAAATTAAACGATGACTTTGGTTTACTAAAGCCATCTATATATTGTTTCAGCTCGGTGGAAACACAATTATTTTCCTCAGGATTCGCACAAGTAGAAATAAAGAACGAAGTAACTAGAAGGATTTGTTATAATTCCACTCTTCTAGAGGGATCATCTAAAAAGCGAGTTGTTTTGGATGCATTCAGGCAGAAAAGCTGACATAGATGTTATGGTTCTAATTTTTTTTATTTGTATTACGTTTACGACTTAGATCTGGGACTCGATCTTCCATAAAGGAGCCGAATGAAACCAAAGTTTCATGTTCGGTTTTGAATTAGAGACGTTCAAATTTTAAATGATGAATTGACGTCGACTATAACCCCTAGCCTTCCAAGCTAACGATGCGGGTTCGATTCCCGCTACCCGCTATAGCTATATATTTATTATGATAATAACGCATATATCATTAATGTGAATAAATGTAAATACACCTCTTTTTTATTCCCGAAATTCTTTCACATACAATCCAAAAATTTTTTTACGTTACGAGCAGGATATCATATCAAGATAGGAAAGGCAAAAAATTAGAAATAAAAAAGTCGGAATGAAAAGCGTCCATTGTCTA